TGATAGCAGTGACAGTTACATTTCTAGGTGCGTTTTTCAGAAACGTAAAACTAGTAGTGAACCCAGTATCCGAACCCGCGCGAAGAGTAGTGATTTAACTCTAAGAGCTAGCGATCTCGATGAAACTCAAAAATACAAGCAGTTGTGGGTTCAATGCGAAAATTGTTATGGATTAAATTATAAGAAACTTTTGAAATCACAAATTAATATTTGTGAACAATGTGGATATCATTTGAAAATGAGTAGTTCAGAAAGAATCGAAGTTTTGATCGACCCCGGTACTTGGGATCCTATGGATGAAGACATGGTCTCCGGGGATCCCATTGGATTTCATTCGGAGGAGGAGACTTATAAAGATCGTATTGATTTTTATCAAAGAAACATAGGATTAACCGAGGCTGTTCAAACAGGCGTAGGTCAACTAAATGGTATTCCCGTAGCAATTGGGGTTATGGATTTTAAATTTATGGGGGGTAGTATGGGCTCCGTAGTCGGGGAGAAAATAACCCGTTTGATTGAGTACGCTACCAATCAATTTATACCTCTTATTATAGTGTGCGCTTCGGGGGGGGCGCGCATGCAAGAAGGAAGTTTGAGCTTGATGCAAATGGCTAAAATCTCGTCTGCCTTATATGATTACCAATCAAATAAAAAGTTATTGTATGTATCAATCCTTACATCTCCGACTACCGGCGGGGTAACAGCTAGTTTTGGTATGTTGGGAGATATTATTATTGCAGAACCAAATTCCTACATTGCATTTGCGGGTAAAAGAGTAATTGAACAAACATTGAATAAAACGATACCCGAAGGTTCACAAGCTTCTGAATATTTATTCCAGAAGGGCTTATTTGACCTAATCGTACCACGTAATCTTTTAAAAAGTGTTCTGAGTGAGTTATTTAAGCTCCACGCCTTCTTTCCCTTGAATTTCAATTCAATGCACTAGGTTCAATTATTTGTAGCAAACAAGTAGTTTGCTTATCGGAATCAAAGTAACTAAGAATGAAGTTTTCTTTGGTGACCCAAGATCTAATTATAAAAAGAATAAAAAGTGGTGGATAACTCTTTTTTTACCTGGATTCCTGATTACTAATTAAGAAGTCTCTATCAACAAGATAAAAACACGAGTTCTTCCTTTCGTGAAATTAGGCAAATAAAACGAATTTTGTCTTAGGTATAGAATCAAATTCCAATATAGAAAAAAATAGATGTATGGTTTTGTATCTTTCTTCATCCCCCGAAAATCCTATTTTCACTAAAAATCCCGGTTGTGCCGCATTCTAATGAATCTTTCAATAATTTGTAAGAAACTCCTATTAATATTAAATTCGAAGACAATAACAAAACACAAAGAAATGAAGAAAAATAATCAAATGGATTATCATATGTATCTTTCATGTAGATAGACGAATAAGTCCATTTTTTGCGTTCTACATTCCTTGGACTTATTCTATATACTCAATTAGATACTTATATCTGTAATAAGAATTTTCAAATTGAATGAATTCATAATAACTACGAATTCATACTAATTACAATTATTAATTATAATTAGTATAAATAATAAATATGATATTAAAAACAATAAGAACAGGTACAAATAGTAAATCGAGGTACCCATTTTATGACAACTTTCCATTTTCCCTCTATTTTTGTGCCTTTAGTAGGCCTAGTATTTCCGGCAATTGCAATGGCTTCTTTATTTCTTCATGTTCAAAAAAACAAGATTGTTTAGATCTGAGGGGACCCAATCTCATCCGTTTTTTTGAAACTTAGACTTGTAGCATAACCCATATATTTATTTCGGGAAATGAAATAAGGTAGAACATGTGATTTCTGACGAACATAAAGGAAAAAGCTCTTATGCCTGCAGAAAATGATCTATGGGTAACTGAATTCCAGCTAGTTTGAAATAGATCAGGGCTGCTGGATACCCAAAATGTAAAGTTGGCGGATCTATATGTATATCTGTATATTGGGATCATAGGAAGGGTGTGTTATTATTTTAGATCTAACCAATTTGAGGAATTACTCCTAAAGGTTCCCATCAAACTAGTGCTAGTTCACATTAAACTAGTGCTAGTTGATGAAAGTTCATTCGGAAACAAAAAAGTAAAGTCAAAACCATTTTGGGTATTCTCTCAATTCCAATAAAATGCAATCGGATCAAGTATGAGTTGGCGATCAGAACATATATGGATAGAACTTATAACGGGGTCTCGAAAACTAAGTAATTTTTGCTGGGCGCTTATCGTTTTTTTAGGTTCATTAGGATTCTTATTGGTTGGAACTTCCAGTTATCTTGGTAGAAATTTGATATCTTTTGTTCCGTCTCAGCAAATCCTTTTTTTTCCACAAGGGATCGTCATGTCTTTCTACGGGATCGCAGGTCTTTTTATTAGTTCCTACTTGTGGTGCACAATTTCCTGGAATGTAGGTAGTGGTTATGATCAATTCGATAGAAAGGAAGGAATGGTGTGTATTTTTCGGTGGGGATTTCCTGGAAAAAATCGTCGCATATTCCTTCGATTCCGTATAAAAGATATTCAATCCGTTAGAATAGAAGTTAAAGAGGGTATTTATGCTCGCCGTATCCTTTATATGGACATCAGAGGCCGGGGGGCTATTCCGTTGACCCGTACTGATGAGAATTTGACTCCACGAGAAATTGAACAAAAAGCCGCGGAATTGGCCTATTTCTTGCGCGTACCAATTGAAGTCTTTTGAGAAAGGGATTGGGCTGAAGAACGAATGCTTTCTCCGCAGGAGGGAAAAATACAAGAATCTTGTTTTTTCTATAACTAAGTGATACTTTAGATGCAGATAAATCATATCTTGTAAATTCTTTTCTTTTTGTCAATCGATTTTTTGATCATCACAATATCTTTCTCTCAATTATTCTATTCTTGACTATGGAAACTCCTTTGAATTTTTTTGAAATATTTGATATTTTGATAGAAAAAGAGTTCTTTACGTCTCCAAATCTCAACAATATTCATTCCTTAAAGGACTTCTTTTGTTCATTGATCGAAAGGAGACACGTGTTTTGTTTGAAATTTGATGAATTGAGATATCTGGAAACACAATTTTGTATTATTTCTTCAGTCGAATTCCAAGTGGAGTCTTAGTCTATTTCTGTATTCTTTCTAGATTCAAACAAAATCACAAAGAAAATAGATTCATAGGTTTGATACCTTGTCTAGAACTCATGTTTGGTTTGAAAGAAATATTGGATCACATAGAGTCGACAAATGGAGTGGGTTAATTAAAAATTCACAGGTTAAAAATGGCAAAAAAGAAAGCATTCACTCCTCTTTTGTATCTTGCATCTATAGTATTTCTGCCCTGGTGGATTTCTCTCTCATTTACTAAAAGTATGGAATCTTGGGTTACTAGTTGGTCGAATACGGGTCAATCCGAAAATTTTTTGAATGATATGCAAGAAAAAAGTTTTCTAGAAAAGTTCATAGAATTAGAGGAAATCCTCTTCTTGGAAGAAATGATCAAGGAATACTCGGAGACACATCTACAAAAGCTTCCTATAGAAATCCACAAAGAAACGATCCAATTAATCAAGATACACAATGAGGATCGTATCCATACGATTTTGCACTTCTCAACAAATCTAATCTGTTTTGTTATTCTAACCGGTTATTCTATTTTAGGTAATCAAGAACTTGTTATTCTTAACTCTTGGACTCAAGAATTCCTATATAACTTAAGTGATACAGTCAAAGCTTTTTTGATTCTTTTATTAACCGATTTATGTATCGGATTTCATTCACCCCATGGTTGGGAACTAATGATTGGTTCTGTCTACAAAGATTTTGGATTTGGTCATAATGATCAAATTATATCTGGTCTTGTTTCCACTTTTCCAGTTATTCTCGATACTATTTTTAAATATTGGATTTTTCATTATTTAAATCGTGTATCTCCGTCACTTGTAGTTATTTATCATTCAATGAATGATTGATAAAAGATCCGCCGATATTAATCCAATTAGAATGTTTCTTGCTTTGTAGCTCTACAGAAGTATTAAAAACAGGCGATTTTCATACTATTTTCATAGTATACTTATACTATAGTATTCTAGTAAAATGATTCCAATAAATAGCAGAATCGTGGACAGGGAACTATACTAGAGACCTGCCAAATTTATTGTAGAAATTTTCGGATCAATGATTAGACCATGCAAACTAGAAAGACTTTTTCTTGGATAAAGGAACATATTACTCGATCTATTTCCGTATCACTCATGATATATATCATAACTCGGACATCCATTTCAAGTGCATATCCCATTTTTGCGCAGCAGGGTTATGAAAATCCACGAGAAGCGACTGGGCGTATTGTCTGTGCCAACTGCCATTTAGCTAATAAGCCCGTGGATATTGAGGTTCCACAGGCGGTACTCCCTGATACTGTATTTGAAGCAGTTGTTCGAATTCCTTATGATAAGCAAGTGAAACAAGTTCTTGCTAATGGTAAGAAAGGGGGTTTGAATGTGGGGGCTGTTCTTATTTTACCGGAGGGGTTTGAATTAGCTCCTCCCGATCGTATTTCTCCCGAGATGAAAGAAAAGATAGGCAATTTGTCTTTTCAGAGCTATCGCCCTAATAAACAAAATATTCTTGTGATAGGGCCTGTCCCCGGTCAGAAATATAGTGAAATCACCTTTCCTATTCTTTCCCCCGACCCCGCTACTAAGAAAGATGTTCACTTCTTAAAATATCCTATATACGTAGGGGGGAATAGGGGAAGGGGACAGATTTATCCCGACGGAAGCAAGAGTAACAATACAGTTTATAATGCTACAGGGTCGGGCATAGTAAGTAAAATCATACGAAAAGAAAAAGGGGGGTATGAAATAACCATAACAGATCCGTCGGATGGACGTGAAGTGGTTGATATTATCCCTCCGGGACCAGAAGTTCTTGTTTCAGAGGGTGAATCCATAAAATTTGATCAACCATTAACGAGTAATCCTAATGTGG